GGATGGAACTGAACAAGATTTGGCGAACGAATACAAAGGTCAAAGGCTTTATTATTGAGAAAGTCAAAGGAGGTTATTCAGTAGCCATCGCAGGTTTCATTACTTTTCTTCCATTCCGTCCTCTCATAAGTCAAAGGATATCGAATGATCGATTCACCATTGAGAGCATTAACCCCAAAAGGACGAATATTGTGGTGTTCTAACAGCGGCAGATCAAACAAGAACTTGATGAGCGAAATCCGCTTACGAAAAAAAAAGAGCACTTTTTTCAATTCCGAAGCCTAGCGTCTCCTGATAACACTCTATCACCTTAATCCATTCTTTTGTTGAGGGTCTGGCACTTATTCCGGCTCTCTATTTACATAGCGAAGAAAGGCTCTTGCTCGAATGCGTGACTGCGGCGCGCCTATCGCCCCGGCACGGCACTCTAAAATGCATGTTAGGTTGAGCAAGAATACTGCGACTAGGGAGACGAAGAATGGAATTGAAGGCATAGTCTCAATAAAAAGAATTGAACACCATGGCGGATTTGGATGGAGTCTCGCAGAAACCTATTAGAGTAAGATAGGTTTCTTGAGCAAATCCTTTAATCGTGGGAGGAAAGGGCAGAAAAGTGAGCCCACCCCAGGCAAACCCACTTCTCGTTATCTTGTTCCTGGTCAAGTTCCCGTATCCGCTCCTTACTCCAATCCTCCCCATCAAATTAAAGTAACGTAAGGAAGGGCCACTCTCAATTGAATAAGCGTATCAAAGAGAATGAGGTCTAGCGCCCCGGAATACCATCGAGAAAGAGCAATAGAACAAGGTGGGAATAAGATATAACAAATGGGTAGGATAACCAAGGGCAATTCAATCGCTTTATGAGAGAATCGGTATACTTTCTGCGTAGGCAGGCCCAGCGGTATCCAATCAATGTAGTCGGCGGAACAAAGGAAAGAGGAATGGGAGAAGTTTTAGAGGAAAATCTAAGTACCAAGAGGGAAATGGAGCTCGAATCCATAGCATTCTCCACGCACCCACCATTCGTTAGCAGCGACCTTACCACGCATCATTACCACCAGCCATTTCACTCGAATCTGTAGTAAGCAGTATCCTTCGCAACTAGAGGATAAATTGGATTCTTTTTTGTCTTTTTATTGGCATCAACAACCTTAAGAACCATAGGTGCACCAACCGATTGAGAGATTGGAGTGCAGTGACCGTACCCGAGATAGATCTGAACCAACGGTTGCGGAGAATAGGTGCAACGGGGAATCATGGGAATAACAAGAGGGTACGTAGGGATGCTTTCAAAGCTGACCAAGCTCCTTTTTCTAACGATTGAAAAAAGAAATCGGCCGGTGTTCTTCCCAACTGCTCCAATAAACGTGCCTACACCCCATTCCGTCTGGAGAATGATATGATTGACCGAGAGTACTTATGAAACCCGGCACTGAACTAATGGTTTTATCTGCGACCTCCTGAACTGTTCGTATCGCTCTCTTCGGTTAAAAAAGGCTATGATGAAACTTCGGATCGGCTTCCTAGCGTACGGAATACGGAATGGATTCCAAAGCCCCTCTGTTTTAGCTTAGACTAACGGCACCGATTCCTAGTGCTATAACAGAAACAGCCATTAACGCGCAAATGAAAGCCCTCACAACACTCGATACCTGCAACTGCTCCCGCTTATGGTAGTAGATAAACAGGTGGACATGTATCTGCAGTCTCTGCTGCTGGTAGATTGACTGCTTTATATGGACCTGGGGCTGCAACTGAGGGTAGTGCTTGGGAATGCTACTCTAGCTCTAGCTCCCCTTACTAGATCAAATAAGGCACCTACGAACCGCTAAAGAGAGTTTCTCTCTCCCTCCCCCCTATACTTTAAAGCGAAGCGGGACTTGTTTCTCTCTCTCGTCTCGGCTTCTTCAACTACTCTTTCCGCAAGCCCTATGTTGTAAGGGATGGAAAGTGCAATCGCCAAAGCCGGCTATTCGGAAAGCAAGGAGGTCTTTCTCTGCTCCTTTCTTCCCCAACAATAGTTTCGGCAGACTCTGCTTTCGACAACCGGGAAAACTTCTTCCTAAAAAGAAATGGTTGCCAGTAGTATGGTAGCCATGTGATTGGTATAAGCCGAAAAGACATGTTTAATAAGAGTTGTCTGCCACTGAGGCTAAGCCCTATTTGAGACTAAGGCAGGCTCCTTTTGACTGCATTTTTTCCTGCTTTCCTTGCGCCCCTTCCAACTAGTTATAGATTGTCTTAATGCCTATAAACTGGGACCAAGCCAAGTAAGTCCGTAGATCATCTGTTAATCCTTTTTTGAATCCCAGTTTTCTTAGTATCCGTCGTCGTCTGGGGTTTTTTTAACATGACCAAAGTATACAAAATGTTTTCCCCCCGGGGAAACAAGGAAAAAAGAAAGTTTTGAAGCCTCGAACGATTGGCGCTTTGCTCTCTATCTGGCTTTGTTCTTATTACAGTGTTATCTGCAACCAGCCAGCAAGTAGAGATATGGAGAGAGGGGACAGCTTTGTCGCGGACCTTTCTTTGGTTTCTTTTATGAACTCCACTGGTCGTCCATGGATTATAGGTGCTATCCATTGTATATAAATAAACTTTCGTATCCTACTCCGAAAATCCAATTTTCCTTAAGCATATAGAAACCTATTATTCCAATTTTCATATGTTGCTGGTTTGGCGAGTTTAGTGATCATGGCTGGCTCACCTGATCTATCAGCTGAGTAGTAAGCATCCTTGGGATAATCATCAATATCTCTTCCTATCCAAATGAGATTAGGAGGACGCCTTTTTTAAAGAGCCAGCCTGTCTTTCAATAGATTGGCAATTACCTTAGTCATTCTCTTATACAGTGTAGTTTCTATAGCAATGGGCCTCGGTCTAGTGAGGTTTTGCTTTTTTGGGAATCATTGCTAGGAAGAAGGATTGAATTGCACCTGGTTTGCTCCTGTTTGACTTCAATTACCATATGGAGATGGAGATCTTCCTTAATTATGTTCCAGCACTGCCCCTGCATTAATCAACCAAGTAGAAGTGAAAGTTTAGTTGGAATCCATCTAGTCTAGTAGTTTTTTACTATGAACAGCCCCCTGTTGTTGATAGATAGTTTACCAGATTGAATCATTTTTTTTTTGCTTGGAGGACTTTTGAAATATTTGATGGACTGTTGCTATATGCTGTTGGCTTGATAAGATGGATAAGTGTGAGAACAATTTCATAACTTCTGTCCTTATCTCCTCATGCTGAACCAAAACCCGGCCTGCCTGTTGGGCATTTCAAATTGATGAAAGTGTGGATTCTGCGTTTCTTAATAGATGCGTGGAAAAAAGAAAAACCTTTTCACCAAAACTGTCGAGATTGTAGGCGCAGCGGCTCCCCTACCCTTCTTGACTTAAAGCTGAGCTTCCAATCTTCTATACATACAATAGTCCTCTATGTGTTCTGCATGTGGTTCTCTCTTACTTGCTTGTTCTAATCTTCCTTTTTCATTCACGCCTTTTTTGCTTGTTTTGTATTTTTAACATGCATTTCCTTCGCCTTTTGAATTTTCAGTAGGGGCCTTTAGTCGTTGTTGAATTGCTACTGCTACTAGTACTAGTCTTCGGTTAAAGCAGTAGGCAGGAGCTTTCAAATTCCTGGAAGTTTCATTCCAAGTTTCCTCAATCAATTGTATACATTCTGCATTCAGAAGCCCCAGTCTAGATATGGATCCATCCTCAAAAGTATAGGGCTTCTCCTTGGTTGTCATTAATATAGGTCTATGATCAGCCCTTCCAAGTAGTGGTAAGAATGGATTCAAGTAAGATAGATTCGTTCTCCATGATACCTTCCCTTTACTCCATAGGGCCTTTCCCGGATTCTACTCCCTCTTGTCGATTAGACCAGGTAAAAACTCCATTATTTAATTCCAGTTAGATTATACTGAGCAGTTCTCTGAATGTAGACATGAGACGATCAGCAGATCTTCGACTGCCCTTTTAGCTTTATCTAGTTAAGGGTGAGTCTGATCTGGTTATAATCCCCCATGTATAAACATTCCATATCCAAAAACATTTATAGTTCCTGCCTTTTTCATGCGGGATAATGTTTGTTTATATAGATTAGAGATGTCAATCAATGAGCCAGAGTTTATTGGTATGCCCAATTTGATCCAGTAAGGAGTCGTTAGTTTCAGTGTTGGAAAGCGAGGCCTTCATTCTCTTCTTCCGAATCAGGCCGATTTTGACTTTCTTAAAGGGGTGTTGGAATGGGGATAAAGACTACTGAAAGCGACTCCAGTAGGTATCCTTGGCTTAATTGGCTGGGCTGCCCAGTTGAATTTCCTGCAAGAATAGTCAATATGATGTTGTTCTACTATCCTTCTCATTTTCTTAAGTTTCCTAAGCCTCTAATGTTCTAGGATAAGTTTTTTCATAAGATAACCGGTTCATCCTGACCGGGTCTTTTTTGTCTCTTGAGTACTTTACAAATAGGGGAGGCAATTTCGATGTATCAGTCAGAATCACTAGCCATTTCGACCGATCCTCTTCCTCCTCATTTCTGGTTGGTTGGAAATTCGTTTTCCCCTTACTATACAAGCTCACTTTCTGATTACGAGTTTCTCAGTTCCGGGTGGACTCGCTTACCTTTGTCAATCATTTTTTCTTCCTTATTGTAGAACTGTTGAAGTGGTAGATCTTCTTGTAACATTTCACTTTGGTTATTCTTCATTTTTCATTGATAGAGTAGATTTCAACTTCGCGTATGTTGCTGCTTTCTTTCAGTCCTCCCACCGCGTTGAGAGGTCTGTGTCACCTCCCTAGGTTGGCTTCCCCTCTGTGTCAAATGGAACATCTAAATTCCTTATATTCTCTGTGGGATTATGTTCTAGTTGTTGAGACTAAACAATCGTTCTTTCTTCCATGGCGAATTCAAAAGTAAAGGCTGATCAGGTTGACTTCCGTCTGATTGGAATTTAGTAGTTGGATAGGTTGGTTTTGTTTAGGACATCATCTCCCGGC